TCAAAAAATCGACTCCAATTTTTGACCTTGTTCCCATTGCAAAATATTGGATTTCTATTCACATCATGCTTAGTCTTTGAATTGAAACAAATTAGAATTCTCAATTCTCTACGACATCTAGACGATAAAATATTTTCAGGAACAAGCAAATCATAATGATTTTTTTTTCTATTTCCGGTTATCCTTTGATGATGCCTTGAAATGGATTCATCAAAATCCTTATCCTTCTTATCAACATATCTTTGTTCTCGGTATCTTTGATTAGTTTGATGCCTACTCGTATGAACTAATGAAATACCTATGGTTTGATACATAATAAACTGTCCATCATTTTTTACAGACAGACGAAGGGGTTCGATAATTAATATCCCCCTTTTCATCAATTCTGTAAGAGTTAAATTCTTCTGAATCAGCATTATATCCAGATTAATTTCTCTCCTTTGAATAGAGGATATAGTAATTTTTCTTGGATTTCTCAGTCTAAGCAGGAGACAATATACTTTGATATTATTGATCATTCTTTGATTCAAAGCATTATCCCATCTCAATTGAAAAAGTAAATACTTTTTCAGGAAGAAATCTAGTTCTGCTTCGGTATTGCTCTTGTATTGTTTTTTCTTTTTACGGTTTTTCATGTTTGATTCTGAATAATCTTCTTCAATATCTTTTTGTTCGGTTGAGGGAACAGATACAAGATTTACTTGGTTTTGTGCATTTGATCTAAGATCTCTTTGGCCTGCAGATTCTTTTTCTTTTTTATTTTTATTCTTTAATTCCATTTTTTTTTTTTCATTCGAGGGTATAACCCCCTTTTGCTTTCTATTGATGTTTTTATTTTCACTACCATTTTCATTTATATTAAAAAAAAGTAATTTGCTTGGTATAAACCACGGTTTAATTTTATATGCATTATAAAGTAGTACAAATTCTGGGAAGAACCAAAGTTTCAGATTCGATATAGGACGACTTAGTATTTCTTCATTCATTCCCATCCAATCAAAAAATCTTTTTTTTTGATTGGGTGAATTGATTTCTTGATCCTGAGGAATCGTAAGATAAAAAAGATCTTTTTTATCAATTTTATCAATTATTTGATAATTATTAGTCCCGGTTTTAGTATTTTTATTCTTGTTGGTATCGATCTTGATCCAGGCCTCAATATCGATTTTCTTTTTAAGACAAAAATGGAGAATTTTCCAATCAAAATATTTTCGATCCAAATTTTTTTCCATATACATAATATCACTTTTTCCTAAATAATTTTTGATAGGGATATCCCCTAGTATATCAAAAAATTTGCCCTTATGTTTATGTGTGTTGTAATTATAAAAACTCTCTCGATTCTTATTTACTTGGAATGGTGATCCATAAATATATGGGTCCCTCTTATTTTCATAATTAATAGATCTATAAGATAAAAGATTATATCTATAGTATTTTTGAAAATTCTCATTTTGATTTGGTAATGAATATACTTCGTAATCGTTTTGTTTTTTGTAATGAATTAATAGGTCTTTTTCATATGAATTCTCTTTGTTTAAATCTTGATTTTGAATTGTACGACATTTATTGATTCTATTTTTCCATTTTGCTGCTATTAATCTAGACCATCTAATCTGAGATAAATGGTATTGATAATGACCTCTTAACCAGTTTTTCCATTGATTTATTCCAGAATTCCGAAGTTTCTTATGTCTTAATTCATAATGAATTATTCCTTGTTTTCCAAAATCATTTTTTATTGAAGTCTTAAGAAAAAAAGACGTTCCGTGATATTGAAGAATAGATCTTAACTTATACAAGTTAAGAACTTGTGTTTGTGATATTTTGTAAAATACATATGCTTGTGACAAGGAGGATAAGTCAAAAAAATTCTGTGAATTCTTATTACTAATATTATAAAGTGACTTTTTTATAGTCGAAATAAAATGAATTTTATTTTGATTTGTTTTATTAATTCTTTTTTTATTTTTTTTATTATTGTAAATGGATTTATCAATCATTTTTTTTGTTGATTCAACAAAAAGTTGTATATTAATTCTGGGAATATTAATAATAGATAGAAGGATATCTGCGTATATCCTTTCAGTGAAAAATTTTATAAAATAATGTAATTTACGGATTAATCGAGTATTTCTTCTTTTTAATATTTGCCAATTTGGTGATTCGAATCTTTTAGCATTATAACTTGTTTTATTAGGACTATCATTTATTTCTGGAGTCACTTTTTTTTTATTTTTTGTAATTCTTTTTATTTGATTTCTGATTGTGCTTGTTCTATCAGTCAGATCTTTCATTTTTTTTTCTGTCAGTAAAAAATTTGTCCAATATGTAGATTGAATTCGACTAAAGGATTTATGAATTATATGATTGCGGGTTATAGAATCTTTTTCTTTTTTTTTTTTAGTTTCGCTTGATTTATATATTTCTCTCAATCTAAATAATAGAATTGGATTTACTTTTGAGAGTTCTTTTTTTATTTTTTTTAAAAACGGAATGC